GTTATCATAGCTTACTTAAAGCATAGCACTGAAAATGCTAAGATGGTTTTACCTGATCACACAAGGTCTTGGTCTTAAACCCCTTATTATTTTTACCCTCTAATTATACATGCAAGCCTCACCATTACAGTGAAATAGCCCACCAATCACACCAACTGGAGCAGGCATCAGGCAACATGCCCAAAACGCCAAGCACAATTACAAGCCACACCCCCACGGGCCAGCAGCAGTAGATAATATTAGGCTATAAGCGCAAGCTCGACCTAGCAAGAGGGTACTAGGGTCGGTTAATATCCGTGCCAGCGACCGCGGTTACACGACAGACCCAAAATAATACTAGCGGCGTAAAGCACGACTAAAAATAAGTTAAAACATTAGGAACGAAGCCAGACTGGGCTGTAAAAAGCTATAAGCCACACTAACTAAACCTAATAACAAACAACTTCCACTCGTGAAAGTTAGGACACAAACTAAGATTAGATACCCTACTATGCCTAACCATAACACAACAATCAAACTACCAATTGTTCGCCAAATAACTACGAGTAAAAACTTAAAATTTAAAAGACTTGACGGTGCCTCAAAACAACCTAGAGGAGCCTGTCTAATAACCGATACTCCACGATTAACCCAACCCACCCTAGCCTAACAGTCTATATACCGCCGTCGCCAGCCTACCTTGTGAAAGAAACAAAGTGAGCTCAATAGTCATCACTAACACGACAGGTCGAGGTGTAACTCATGGGGGGGACCAAGATGGGCTACATTTTCTAAACCAGAAAACACGAATTAACCTATGAAAAAGAAACTGAAGGCGGATTTAGCAGTATGCCGAGAACAACTAACCCTGCAGAAACCAACGCAATGAGGCGCGTACACACCGCCCGTCATCCCTGTCAACCAACTACAAAATATATAAACCCATACTAACCACTTAAACAGGGCAAGTCGTAACATGGTAAGCGTACTGGAAAGTGCGCTTAGAAACAAAAAGTAGCTTACACAAAGCATTCGACCTACACTCGAACGACATTATAATAATCTTTTTGAGCCGACATAAACCTAACCCAAACATATACTAACCCATAAAACAAAACATTTGACCAACTAAGTAGATGTGATCGAACAGTAAATAAATCATACTAGTACCGCAAGGGAAATAATCAAGCAATAAACAGCAAAGATCAACCCTTGTACCTTTCGCATCATGGTCTAGCAAGAAACACAAGACAAGAAGAATCACAGCCTCCACCCCGAAACCAGATGAGCTACTTTAAAGCAGCCTAAAGAGCGCACCCTTCTCTGTAGCAAAAGAGTGGGAAGACTTAAAAGTAGAAGTGAAACGCTTATCGAATCTGGAGATAGCTGGCTACCCAAAAAAGAATTTAAGTTCAACCATAAACCCAAATAATAACCATTTATCTTTACCATGGTAAATCAATAGGGGTACAGCTCTATTGAAACAGGATACAACCTGAATTTGAGAGAAAATAACACAACTCTACCCAGTAGGCCTTAAAGCAGCCAACTAACAAAATATCGTTAAAGAATTCAAATAAAAACTCAAACATCAACCAAAAACTCCAAAATAACTAAAGGTAGACCCATACCGATGGGTATTATTATGCTAGAACTAATAATAAGACAACCTCTCTATATGCACCCACCCACTAGATCGGATAAACCACTAGCAGTTAACAGACCACAATAGGTAAAAACTAACCACTACACACCTAAAACAAACTGTGAACCCAACACAGGCGCATTATAAAGAAAGATTAACCATTATAAAAGGAACTCGGCAAACAAAGACCCCAACTGTTTAACAAAAACATAACCTTTAGCCAAACAAATATTAAAGGCAACGCCTGCCCGGTGAATAATTAAACGGCCGCGGTACCCTAACCGTGCAAAGGTAGCATAATCACTTGTCTACTAATTATAGACCTGTATGAAAGGCAAAATGAGGATCTAACTGTCTCTTATAATAAATCAATTAAACTGATCTCCTAGTAAAAAAGCTAGAATAACACCATAAGACCAGAAGACCCTGTGAAGCTTAAACTAAACTATTACACCAAATAATAACTACTTTTGGTTGGGGCGACCTTGGAAAAAAAAAGAACTTCCAACATATGACTTTACCTCATACTAAACACAGGCCAACAAGCCAACAAATGACCCAGCACAGCTGACAATTGAACCAAGTTACTCCAGGGATAACAGCGCAATCTTCTTCAAGAGCCCATATCAAAAAGAAGGTTTACGACCTCGATGTTGGATCAGGACAACCTAATGGTGCAGCCGCTATTAAAGGTTCGTTTGTTCAACGATTAATAGTCCTACGTGATCTGAGTTCAGACCGGAGTAATCCAGGTCGGTTTCTATCTATGATACGCCCTATCCGGTACGAAAGGACAGATAGAGCAAAGCCCATACTACAAGCACGCTTTAACAAAATTGCTCATTTACAACAACACACCAAATATATCAAACCAAGACAAGGTTAATTAAGAACACTCTTAATAATCACATGCTCCTACTAAACATTGCAAACTCCCTACTTTACATTTTATCAATTCTTATTGCCGTAGCATTTCTCACCCTGCTTGAACGAAAACTCCTGGGATATATACAACACCGCAAAGGACCTAACCTAGTAGGTCCTATCGGCCTACTACAACCTATCGCAGACGGCCTAAAACTAATTACAAAAGAAGCAACAAAACCCACTATATCCTCACCAATTCTATTTACACTATCCCCAATTATAGCACTAACCCTGGCACTAACATCCTGAGCACCAATACCAATACCATCTACATTAACTAATATAAACCTCGGATTATTATTTATTATAGCCATATCTGGCATATTCACCTATACCATTCTATGGTCAGGCTGATCTTCAAACTCAAAATACCCCCTCATAGGAGCCATACGAGCCGTAGCACAAATCATTTCATACGAAGTCACCTTAGGACTAATTATTATCTCAATAGCCATCATATCCGGAGGATATTCACTCATACAATTCATAGAAACTCAAGAACATATATGACTACTACTTTCCTCATGACCTCTAGCCATAATATGATTCACATCCACACTAGCTGAAACAAATCGATCCCCCTTTGACCTAACGGAGGGGGAATCAGAATTAGTCTCCGGATTTAATGTAGAATTCTCAGCCGGACCATTCGCACTACTATTTTTAGCAGAATACACCAACATTTTACTAATAAACACACTATCAACCATAATATTTCTAAACCCGGGCACAATAAACCCACAAATATTCACTATTAATCTAATATCCAAAACAATAGCACTAACAATCCTATTTCTATGAATCCGAGCTTCATATCCACGATTTCGATACGACCAACTAATACACCTTCTATGAAAACAATACCTTCCACTTACCCTAGCAATGTGCCTACTTAATACCTCAACCAATTTAACATTCTGCGGCACACCACCACAATGGAGGCGTGCCCGAGTAAGGACTACACTGATGAAGTAGTTACGGAGACAATATCTCCCGCCCCCAAAGCCAACATTTTAATTAAACTACTCTTTGCCAAAAAATAACTCTCCTAGGACCCCCCCCCTACCCCCCCCCATGTTTGATCCCGATTTCCGACTATAATGTATCTCTTAGCTTTTAATCTTTATTTCACTATGTATAATTATACATTAATGATTTGCCTCACGCCTAATAAACGGGAATTATACTATAATTATTTGTATAAAAAAGTGGTATGATACATGAAATTTACCCCCGCATTTCCCAAACGTTCCATGTTATCTTCGGCTATCTATTATTAGTAACCATGACTATCCTGTTCCAAGTGGTGTCCCATGATGTAACCCAGCCCGTGAAACCCTCTATCCTTCCATTGAAAGCATACAGTCCCGCTTCTCACGTCCATTTATTGTAACTCCTCCCTTAATGTTTTTTCCAAGGCCGCTGGTTACACTCTCAAGATCATCTCAATGGTCCGGAACCACCCCGCCCTACTTGCTTTTTAAGAGGCATTTGGTCGCACCCTTTATATTGGTACATTCACCCTCATGTTCTTATCACGTATGCTCGCTCCACCCCTGGTTGTCCTTTTTATCTCTACCTTTCACCTGACACCCATATATGCTCGTTACCGTTCCCCTCACCGGGGTAGACCATCTAGTCCGGGTGGAGCTATATTCTTGGCCTAGCACATTCCCTATACGTGGATATATTCTTTATGCTTGTTAGACATACTTTTTTTCCGACCGTAAACTTTCATTATTCCTTTATTATAAATTTACCGCAGTAAATACTTTTTCAACACCCCATTTTTTAAAAGTTGAAAAAAAAACATGCGACAAAAATATAATATTCCATCCACTCCCAAAATTCTATAGAGTCATTTTCACACCAACCCCGCCCCCAAAAATCGCACCCATGAAAATAATTTATTATAAAAATAGCAAACACAATTTTTAGAACCGGGAATTTTACTTATTTTCCCAGAGAAAAATTTCAAATGCCAAAATACCCCCGCCACAAAAATAGTCACTTCCGGGACACTTTTCAATATCTCCCGTGTTTTCATATAATTAAGGTAGCAAAGCCAGGCCATGCAAAAGGCTTAAAACCTCAACACAGATGTTCAAATCATCTCCTTAATACCTAGAAAGTTAAGACTCGAACTCAAACCAGAAAGCCCAAAACTTTCTATACTACCAATATACTACTTTCTATAGTAGGGTCAGCTAACCAAGCTATCGGGCCCATACCCCGAAAATGCCACACGGCCCCTACTAATTAACCCAACATCCTGATTAATTATCACTACAAGCATCATCCTAAGCACCACCGTAATCTCATCAACAACACACTGACTAATAGCTTGAACCTGCCTAGAAATTAACACCCTATCCATAGCCCCCATTATCTCAAAACCAAATCACCCGCGAGCAACCGAAGCAGCAACAAAATACTACCTAATCCAAACCATGGCCTCAACGGCTATTCTATTCGCAGCCACAACAAACGCCCTAAATACTTCAAGCTGAGATATCCACCTTACAACCGAACCAATAGCAACAACCATTATTACACTAGCCCTAATAATAAAAATAGCAGCAGCACCATTCCACTTCTGACTCCCAGACGTATCACAAGGATCAACAACCCTAACAACTATAACCATCTTAACCTGACAAAAAATCGCCCCACTAATAATCCTATTAATAACCCATAATAAGACGAACATCACACTAACACTAACATCTGCAATCTTATCCATCACAATAGGCGGACTTGGAAGCCTAAACCAAACCCAACTACGAAAACTAATAGCCTTTTCATCAATCGCCCACACCGGCTGAATCATAGCAACCATAACAATAACACCAAATATCTCAACACTAACCTTCACCATCTACGTCATAATCACAATCCCAGTATTCTTAATAATTAACACTACAACCTCAACAACAATTAAAGATATTGGAACAATATGAACCAACTCACCACACATCATAATAGTCTTATCCACAACCATTCTATCCCTGGGGGGACTACCCCCCTTGTCCGGATTCATACCAAAATGGTTAATTCTAAATAACATAGTTTCCCTACATATAACTGTAGAAGCCACACTAATAGCGATAATATCCCTACTCAGCCTTTATGTATACATACGACTAGTATACCTATCATCAATAACTCTACCGCCACACACCACACTAATATCGCTAAAATGACGAACATTAAATAAAAAACACTACATAATAACCTCAACCCTAGCAATAATATCAACACTACTCCTACCAATATCACCCAACATATAGAAACTTAAGTTATACAAACTAGGAGCCTTCAAAGCCCCAAAAAAAGGCCACTTTAGTTTCTGACTAAAGCCTGCAAAAACATCACATCTCCTGATTGCAACACAGATATTTTAATTAAACTAAGGCTCTCTAGATCAGTGGGCCTCGATCCCACATAAAACTAATTAACAAATAGCAGTCCAAACCGGCGGACTTTAATCTAGCTTCTCCGTTTTTGAGCAGGGGGAAAAAACGGAGAAACCCCGGGCAGCTGCCGACTTCAGATTTGCAGTCTGACATGTCAATACACCTCGAAGTTTGGTAGCAAGGAAAATCCTATTTATAATTTTACAAATTACCGCTTTAATCAGCCATACTACCTGTGTTTATCACTCGTTGACTATTCTCAACAAACCACAAAGATATTGGAACCTTATACCTACTATTTGGCGCATGGTCTGGCCTAATTGGGGCCTGCCTAAGCATTCTAATACGAATAGAGCTAACCCAACCAGGATCGCTGCTAGGCAGCGACCAAATTTTTAACGTCCTAGTTACCGCCCACGCATTTATTATAATTTTCTTCATGGTAATACCAATTATAATCGGGGGGTTTGGTAACTGATTAATCCCACTAATAATTGGGGCCCCAGATATAGCTTTTCCTCGGATAAATAATATAAGCTTTTGGCTACTACCACCAGCACTACTTCTTCTTCTATCCTCCTCATATGTTGAAGCTGGGGCTGGCACAGGATGAACCGTATATCCACCTTTATCGGGGAACCTAGTACACTCCGGCCCATCAGTAGACTTAGCAATCTTCTCCCTACACTTAGCAGGCGCCTCTTCCATCCTGGGGGCAATTAACTTTATTACAACATGCATTAATATAAAACCAAAATCCATACCAATATTCAACATTCCTCTATTTGTTTGATCAGTACTTATCACCGCCATTATACTACTTTTAGCCCTACCAGTATTAGCAGCAGCAATTACCATATTATTAACCGACCGAAATCTAAACACCTCTTTCTTTGACCCTTGCGGGGGGGGAGACCCAGTATTATTTCAACACCTATTCTGATTCTTTGGCCACCCAGAAGTATATATTCTCATTCTGCCAGGATTTGGCATTGTATCAAGTATTATTACATTCTATACCGGAAAAAAAAACACATTTGGATACACAAGTATGATTTGAGCAATAATATCCATTGCTATCTTAGGCTTTGTAGTCTGAGCCCACCACATGTTCACTGTAGGTCTAGATATTGACAGCCGAGCCTACTTCACAGCAGCAACAATAATTATCGCAATCCCAACCGGAATCAAAGTATTTGGTTGATTAGCCACTTTAGCAGGAGGCCAAATTAAATGACAAACCCCAATCTACTGAGCGCTTGGCTTCATCTTTCTATTCACCGTAGGCGGAATAACCGGAATCATCCTAGCAAACTCCTCACTAGATATTGTACTACATGACACCTACTATGTAGTAGCACACTTTCACTATGTTCTATCAATAGGTGCAGTATTTGCTATCATAGGTGGACTAACCCATTGATTTCCACTATTTACAGGCTATACACTAAACCAAACTATGACAAAAACCCAATTCTGAGTGATATTTGTGGGAGTAAATATAACATTTTTCCCACAACACTTCTTAGGCCTATCAGGAATACCACGACGATACTCAGACTTCCCAGATGCTTTTACCCTATGAAACACACTATCCTCAATCGGATCAACCATCTCTATAGTGGCAGTGCTTATATCCCTATTCATTGTATGAGAAGCGCTAACATGTAAACGAGAAATTCACATACCCCTAGGAAAAAAAACACATGTAGAATGATTTTTTGGCTCCCCACCACCACACCACACGCACACAGAACCAACATTCATACTAAACAACACATTCGCCCCAATTCGAAACCTTATCTCATACATAGAATGACCTTGACCCGAGAAAAGACAGGTTTAATCTGCCATCTGTTAATTTCAAGTTAACCGCATATTATGCTTTCTTCCCGAGAACCTAGTAAAAATAATTACATAGCTTTGTCATGGCTAAATTACAACCCCTGTGGTCCTCAATGCCACACGCAGGACAACTATCCCTACAAGAAGCCATAGGACCCACTATAGAAGAAGTAGTCTTCCTACACGATCACGTCCTTCTACTAACCTGACTAATAACCATAGTAGTTACAATGTTTACACTAACTGCAACTACAACATCTCTAACCCACAACGACCCAACAGAAGAAGTAGAACAACTAGAAGCAGCCTGAACAGCCGCCCCAATTATAATCCTAATTCTTACAGCCCTACCATCAGTCCGATCTCTGTATTTAATAGAAGAGGTATTTAACCCATACTTGACTATCAAAGCAACAGGACATCAATGATACTGAAACTACGAATATTCAGATGAAACTCAAATTTCATTCGACTCTTACATAATCCAAACAAAAGACTTACAAAACGGCTCGTCTCGACTACTCGAAGTAGACAACCGCATAATTATACCAGCAGGCCTACAAACCCGCATCGTAGTAACTGCAGAAGATGTACTTCACTCATGAACAATCCCCTCACTTGGAGTAAAAGTAGATGCAGTCCCAGGACGACTAAACCAACTTCCATTGGCCACATCACGAGTTGGAGTATTCTTTGGACAGTGCTCAGAAATCTGTGGAGCAAACCACAGCTTTATACCCATTGCAGTAGAAGCAACCCCACTACACCACTTCGAACAATGGCTGCTCTCAGAACAATCACTGAGAAGCTTTATATAGCATTAGCCTTTTAAGTTGAAGAAGAAATCACTTTCCTCAGTGATATGCCACAACTCGATACAGTTTATATTCTTATAACCCACCTATGAGCCTGAACAACACTATGTCTAATAATACAAAAAATTAAAACTACTATAATAACAACAAACCCAGTGATTCATCCAACACCTAAATCAATAACCCCCACACAATGACTATAAACATATTCGAACAATTTACAAGCCCAGAGCTGCTAATAATTCCAACAGCACCACTATCAATATTAATCCCAACCATTTTAATTCATAAAAAACAAAAACTTCTAGGAAACCGAATAACAACTTCAATCACCTGACTATTAAAAATTATTATACTAAACATAACTAACCAACTTTCTCCAAATGGACAAAAATGGTGTAAAATCCTAATCAGCCTGCTAATTATAATTTTACTCTCAAACCTATTAGGCCTACTACCCTATACTTTTACGACAACCTCTCAACTATCAATAAACATAGCCATAGCAATTCCATTATGAATGGCTACAATTATTACAGGAATGATAAAAAAACCCTCCATTACATTGGCTCACATACTACCAGAAGGCTCCCCAACTCCACTAGTACCATTCATGGTAGTCATTGAAACCATCAGTCTACTAATACGACCCCTAGCACTTGGGGTACGACTTACAGCTAATATTACAGCAGGCCATCTACTTATAACCATAGTTAGTACAGCTACACTAAATCTCATCAACACACACATTATCTTAAGCATTATAGCATGACTACTACTATTACTACTCTCTATTTTAGAACTAGCAGTAGCCTGCATCCAAGCCTATGTATTTGTACTTCTAGTCGTCCTATACCTTCAAGAAAATACATAATGACCCGCCAACTCCATCAATACCACCTAGTAGACCCCAGCCCATGGCCCCTAACTGGAGCCATAGGCTCTATACTACTAGCATCAGGACTAGCACTATGATTTCACACAAACACTACAACAGTACTAAAAATAGGATTATTAACCCTACTACTAACCATATTTCAATGATGACGAGATGTAGTACGAGAAAGCACATACCAAGGACACCACACAAAAGGCGTACAAAAAAACATACGATACGGCATGATCCTATTCATTACATCAGAAGTGTTCTTCTTCCTTGGGTTCTTCTGAGCACTATACCACGTAAGCCTAGTCCCAACCCCAGAACTTGGGGCAGAGTGACCACCAACTGGAATTACCCCACTTAACCCCACAGAAGTACCACTATTAAACACAGCCGTCCTTCTCTCATCAGGAGCAACAATTACATGATCACACCACACCATAATAAAAGGAAACAAAAAAGAATCAACTTACGCCCTTATAATCACCATCGCCCTGGGGGTTTACTTTACAGCCCTGCAAGCATCAGAATATGTGGAAACCCCATTTACTATCTCAGATAGTGTATACGGCTCACTATTCTTTGTAGCTACAGGATTTCACGGCCTACATGTTATAATTGGAACCACCTTTCTAACAATCTGCATAATCCGCCTTATTAAACACCACTTTACAACCACCCACCACTTTGGATATGAAGCAGCTATCTGATATTGACACTTCGTTGACATTGTATGACTATTTCTGTATATCTCAGTCTACTGATGAGGGTCCTATTTCTTTAGTATAGTAGTACAAATGCCCTCCAAGCATTAAGCCCCCCAAGGGAAGAAATAATGAACCTCATCACCCTTATCACAATAGCTATAGTAACATCAACAGCACTATACATAATCAATATTCACATCATCATAAAACCTGATACTAATAAATTATCACCCTATGAGTGTGGTTTTGACCCACTAGGAGATGCTCGAACCCCAATCTCAATCCAGTTCTTCCTAATTGCAATTCTATTTATTTTATTTGACCTAGAAATCGTACTCTTACTCCCAACCCCATGAAGCATAAGTACAAACCCCCCAAACACAACTATCACACTAATTATAACACTACTAACAATTCTAACACTAGGCCTAATATACGAATGACTACAGGGTGGATTAGAATGAACAGAATACTGTGGTAGTCTAATAGACATTTGATTTCGACTCAAAAGAACTTATCCGTATAAGCCACAGTAGTGGGACTAATAAAAACTTCCTTGTACTTAATATTTATAATTACTATCACTGCCATATCACTACAACATAAACACCTAATACTAGCCCTAATGTGTGTGGAAACTATAATACTTATCGTATTTACGATACTAGTTTTATTCACCTCCACTTCACTAACCATATCACAAATTCCAATACCCATTATCCTATTAACAATTTCAGTGTGCGGGGCAGCTGTGGGCTTAAGCCTAGTAGTTGCAATTACACGAACCCACGGAAACGACTTTCTAAAAAACTTAAACCTACTATAATGATAAAAATTATTTATAGCACTATAGCACTTATTCCAATAGTGCTAATACTAAAACCTAAAATACTCTACCAAATAACAACCACATATTCATTTATAATCGCCCTCCTCAGCCTAAGCTTATTAGAACCAAACTCCAATACACACCTCCACCTCGACCACACATCAGCCCCACTACTATCACTCTCATACTGACTTCTACCACTAACTATTATAGCTAGCCAACACATAATAACTAAAGAACCAATACAACGACAACGAACACTACTTACAACCCTAATTATTCTACAACTATTTATCTCCTTAACATTCATAGCCTCTAACCTAACTCTTATATATGTTATATTTGAAGCTACCCTAATCCCAACTCTAGTTATCATCACGCGATGGGGACAACAAGCTGAACGTTTAACCGCAGGTACCTACTTTATACTATATACATTAACAACCTCAATACCCCTATTAATAGCTATTCTATTCCTTAATAATATAACAAAGACTCCAACTCTATTTATACAAATAATACAACCAACTAGCCCCTGAACAGAACTTATACTATGAATAGCCTGTTTAGGGGCTTTCTTAGCAAAAATACCGGTCTATGGCCTTCACCTATGACTACCAAAAGCTCACGTAGAAGCCCCAATCGCAGGATCCATAGTACTAGCCGCAATCCTACTAAAACTTGGCGGCTACGGTATTATTCGAATAATACAAATTCTACCTACAATAAAAACAGATATATTCCTACCATTCATCGTTCTTGCTCTCTGAGGGGCAACACTAGCTAATTTAGTCTGTCTTCAACAAACAGACCTAAAATCCCTTATTGCATATTCATCTATTAGCCACATGGGGTTGGTCATTGCTGCAATCATGATCCAAACACAATGAAGTTTAGCAGGGGCCATAGCCCTAATAATCGCCCACGGATTCACCTCATCCGCACTATTCTGTCTAGCCAATGCCACCTACGAACGAACCAAAACCCGAATTATAGCCCTCACACGAGGATTCCACAATATCTTACCCATACTTACGACCTGGTGGTTGCTGATCAACTTAATAAATATTGCAACCCCACCCACTATAAACTTTACAGGAGAACTACTAATTGCATCCTCACTACTTAACTGATGCCCAACAACACTCATTATATTTGGACTATCAATACTTATCACAGCATCATATTCTCTTCATATACTCCTATCAACACAAATAGGCACACCTCTATTAAACACTATAACACACCCAACACACACACGAGAACACCTCCTTATAATACTTCACACTGCCCCACTAATACTAATCTCCCTAAAACCAGAACTAGTTATTTAAGGTGTATGTAATTTAAAAAAAATATCAAGCTGTGACCCTGACTTTAGGAACTACCCTCATACACCGAGGGCGCCACAAGACCTGCTAACTCTTTAATCTGGAACTAATCACCAGCCCCCTCTACTAAAGGATAATAGCATTCCACTGGTCTTAGGCACCACACTCCTTGGTGCAAATCCAAGTAGTAGAAATGAACTGAGTTACCCCAACAATTATCTTAACCATCTTTTTATCTCTCATTATATCCGTATTCCAACCACACAATGCCAAAAAAAACATTATATTACTCTTTCTAATTAGCCTAATCCCAATCAACTTTACATTAAATAATAATGAATTAATACTATCACTAGCACCATTAATCACAATACCAACAGAAAACATTAATATCTCCCTAACCCTAGACACACTATCAACCTTATTCACCCCTATTGCCTTATTTATCACATGGTCCATCATTGAGTTTTCCACTTGATACATAACTACTGACCCACACAACCATAAATTTACAAAATACCTACTAATTTTCCTAATCACAATACTAGTAATTATCACAGCAAATAACATATACCAACTATTTATTGGCTGAGAGGGCGTAGGAATTATATCATTCCTACTCATTGGCTGATGAAACGGGCGTCAAGATGCCAATATAGCAGCTCTACAGGCTATTATCTATAATCGAATCGGAGATATTGGCCTTATTATAACAACTGCCTGACTAATGACATCGTCATCAATCAACATACAAGAACTTATAATCCAACACGAAATAATTAATATCATCCCAATAATTGGCTTACTGGCAGCCGCTACTGGAAAATCCGCACAATTCAGCCTTCACCCATGACTCCCATCAGCCATAGAAGGCCCAACACCAGTATCAGCTCTACTACACTCCAGCACAATAGTAGTAGCCGGGGTATTCTTACTAATTCGTCTACACCCGATTATATACAATAATAATATTATAATAACCTCGTGTTTACTGCTTGGAGCAACGACAACAGTATTTGCTGCTGCAGCGGCAACTACCCATTCAGATATCAAAAAAATCATTGCGTTATCCACCACAAGCCAACTAGGTCTAATAATAACAATAGTGGGCTTAAACCAACCAACCCTAGCATTCCTACATATAATTACTCACTCATTCTTTAAAGCCATACTATTCCTATGCTCCGGTTCTTACATTCATAACTTAAACAATGAACAAGACATTCGAATAATGGGAGGACTATTAAAGACTATACCAATAACATCATCATTTATAACAATCGCCAACTTCTCACTAATAGGAATACCATTTCTATCCGGGTTTTACTCAAAAGATACCATCATTGAAACATTAATCAACTCACACACTAACTCCTGAGTAATTATAATTACAATGATCGCAACCATCTTATCTGCCTGCTATAGCACAAAAATCATACTAACCACAATAACTGGATACCCACGAACCCACCACAAAATCCACAATGAAACAAAAACCACCATAAACCCACTAATACGACTAATACTAGCATCAGTCCTAATAGGAACACTAACAAAAGCTTCAACCCTACAAACCACAACAATAACCACAATACCCAAGTCAATTAAACTAATAACACTAACCGCCACTATAGTTGGAATTATACTATCAAAAGACACCCACAATATAACGCACCACCTAATACCTAAAAACCTTAACAAACTGAGCTTAATATTCAACCAACTAGCCTTCTTTAATATCCCACATCGAACTATCACAATAACTACATTAAAAATTAGTCAACAAATATCAACCGAACTAATAGATCTATGAGCCATAGAAAATTGAGGGCCAAAAGGACTATTAAACACGCTAACACCTACAATTCACCTTTCAACACAACAAAAAAATATAATCAAAAATTATATAACCATATTTACCATTAGCATAATCTTAATCCTACTAATAACCTTTACCTAAAAGGTCGTAAACCCCCCAACCGAGATCAACTCAAGATTACTAAAATAGAAAATAATACAACCAACAACCCTCAAGAACACACAATTAAACCAACCCCACCATTAAAATAAAAAACACCACCCCCATTTACCTCCAGACAAACCAAATCCTCTCAGTTAGTGTAAACCAATAAACCACCGACTTTGTCTAACAAGCACAAAGCAACAAACAATACAAGTATCAAAATAAAAAAATACTTAACCCCAATAACCTTAAAAACAACACCTCCCTTCTCTACACTCACACAGTACCCAAAAACAACAATCAACCCCCCTAAATATACAATATACATCACCAAAGCCGAAAATGTACGACCTAAAACAACCATAAAAACACAACAAAAAAAAGAAACCCCCATTAAAGCAATCACCCCCTGATGAGGCACAGAAACCACACTTAAAACAATAACACTCAAAGCTAAAAATATCAAAACAAGACTAAAAAAATAATTCACTATAACCATAATTTTTGCTCAACTGAGACTTGCGGCCCGAAAAACCACTGTTGTAAATCAACTACAAAAATGACAAACCAACACGCACTACTACTATTCAACCTACTACCTGTGGGATCAAACATCTCAACCTGATGAAACTTTGGATCCATACTATTAACCTGCCTAGCCCTACAAATTACAACTGGATTCTTCCTAGCAATCCACTATACAGCTAATATTAACCTGGCCTTTTCATCAATCGTACACATTATACGAGACATCCCATATGGATGAACAATACAAAATCTACATGCAATTGGCGCATCTATATTCTTTATCTGCATCTACATCCATATTGCACGAGGGCTATATTATGGATCCTACCTAAATAAAAACGTATGACTATCAGGAACCATACTACTAATCATTCTTATAGCAACTGCCTTCTTCGGTTATGTGCTCCCATGAGGCCAAATATCATTCTGAGCAGCAACAGTAATCACAAACCTACTAACAGCCGTACCGTACATTGGCACAACACTAACCACTTGGTTATGAGGCGGATTCTCAATTAATGACCCAACCTTAACCCGATTCTTCGCCCTCCACTTTATTCTCCCATTCACCATCATCTCAATATCCTCTATCCACATCATACTACTGCATACAGAGGGTTCCAGCAACCCACTAGGAACAAACTCAGATATTGACAAAATCCCATTCCACCCATACCACTCTCACAAAGATATATTAATATTAACCATTATATTAACCACACTATTCATTATTATATCCTTCACCCCAAACATCTTTAATGACCCAGAAAACTTCTCAAAAGCTAACCCATTAGTGACGCCACAACATATTAAACCAGAATGATACTTCCTATTCGCCTATGGCATTCTACGATCAATTCCAAATAAACTAGGCGGAACTATAGCCCTTATTATATCCGTAACCATCCTAATAACGGTACCATTCACACACACCTCACATGTACGATCTATAACCTTCCGCCCAATAGCACAACTTATATTCTGGACCCTAACAGCCACATTCATCACAATCACATGAGCAGCCACTAAACCAGTAGAACCACCATTTACAACTATTGGACAAGTAACCGCGATTCTATATTTCTCATTCTTCATAATTAACCCCCTACTCGGATGACTAGAAAACAAAATTTCAACTACTGATATATGCCCTAGTAGCTTATACTATCTAAAGCGTTGTCCTTGTAAGACAAAGCTGGAACAACCCCTAGAGCATCAAAGAAGGACTACCCATCTCTAGCCCCCAAAGCCAGCATTTTAATTAAACTACTCTTTGCCAAAAAATAACTCTCCTAGGACCCCCCCCCTACACCCCCCCATGTTTGATCCCGATTCCGACTATAATGTATCTCTTAGCTTTTAATCTTTATTTCATTATGTATAATTATACATTAATGATTTGCCTCACGCCTAATAAACGGGAATTATACTATAATTATTTGTATAAAAAAGTGGTATGATGCATGAAATTTACCCCCGCATTTCCCAAACGTTCCATGTTATCTTCGGCTATCTATTATTAGTAACCATGACTATCCTGTTCCAAATGGTGTCCCATGATGTAACCCAGCCCGTGAAACCCTCTATCCTTCCATTGAAAGCATACAGTCCCGCTTCTCACGTCCATTTATTGTAACTCCTCCCTTAATGTTTTTTCCAAGGCCGCTGGTTACACTCTCAAGATCATCTCAATGGTCCGGAACCACCCCGCCCTACTTGCTTTTTAAGAGGCATTTGGTCGCACCCTTTATATTGGTACATTCACCCTCATGTTCTTATCACGTATGCTCGCTCCACCCCTGGTTGTCCTTTTTATCTCTACCTTTCACCTGACACCCATATATGCTCGTTACCGTTCCCCTCACCGGGGTAGACCATCTAGTCCGGGTGGAGCTATATTCTTGGCCTAGCATATTCCCTATACGTGGATATATTCTTTATGCTTGTTAGACATACTTTTTTTCCGACCGTAAACTTTCATTATTCCTTTATTATAAATTTACCGCAGTAAATACTTTTTCAACACCCCATTTTTTAAAAGTTGAAAAAAAAACATGCGACAAAAATATAATATTCCATCCACTCCCAAAATTCTATAGAGTCATTTTCACACCAACCCCGCCCCCAAAAATCGCACCCATGAAAATAATTTATTATAAAAATAGCAAACACAATTTTTAGAACCGGGAATTTTACTTATTTTCCCAGAGAAAAATTTCAAATGCCAAAATACCCCCGCCACAAAAATAGTCACTTCCGGGACACTTTTCAATATCTCCCGTGTTTTCATATAATTT